CTAAAGCATGGGTGTTTTGTATCCATTGAGCAAAGACAGGTTGTAATTGTATAGCGGTATCTGAAAACATATCTTGTGGGCGCCCCAAAGCGCTCATGGTATCATTATGAATATACAAACCAAAGCTGTGAAAACCTAGAAATATACATGCCCAGTTAAGGTGTGATATGATTGCATCGCGGTGTCTAAGGACACGATCTAATAAATCGTTGTATCGAGTAGTTGGATCATAGTCTCTTACCATAAAAATTGCTGCGTGTGCAGCAGCACCGACTATGAGAAACCCACCGATCCACATGTGATGTGTGAACAAGGAAAGTTGTGTACCATAGTCAATAGCTAGATATGGATAAGGAGGCATGGAATACATATGGTGAGCTACAACAATGGTTAAAGAGCCTAACATAGCTAGGTTAAGAGATAATTGAGCATGCCACGACGTTGTTAGGATTTCATAGAGGCCCTTATGGCCCTGACCTGTAAATGGACCTTTATGAGCGTCTAAAATGTTTTTAAGGCCATGACCGATACCCCAGTTGGTCCTATACATATGACCGGCGATCAGAAAAAGAATTGCAATAGCTAAATGGTGGTGTGCAATATCGCTCAGCCATAGACCCCCTGTTATTGGGTCTAATCCTCCGCGAAAACTCAGAAAATCCGCATATTTTGACCAATTCAAGGTGAAAAAGGGAGTTGCTCCCTCGGAAAAACTAGGATAAAGTTGCGCTAAAAGATCCCGATTCAAAATAAATTCATGAGGAAGCGGTATCTCTTTAGGATCAACTCCAGCGTCGAGAAATTGGTTAATCGGTAAAGATACATGAATTTGGTGTCCTGCCCAAGAAAGAGACCCAAGTCCTAATAAACCCGCTAAGTGGTGATTCAACATGGATTCCACATTTTGGAACCAAGCCAATTTTGGGGCGGCTTTGTGATAATGGAACCAGCCGGCAAAAAGCATTAACGCTGCAAAGACCAATGCCCCAATAGCGGTACAATAGAGTTGTAATTCACTAATTATGCCAGACGCTCGCCACATCTGAAAAAAACCGGAGGTTATTTGTATTCCTCGAAAACCCCCGCCCACATCACCATTCAATATTTCTTGACCTACTATTGCCCAAACTACCTGAGCACTGGGTGCAATGTGAGTAGGATCACTTAGCCATGCTTCATAATTAGAAAAACGGGCACCATGAAAGTACATGCCACTCAGCCAAAGAAAGATAATGGAGAGTTGACCAAAATGAGCACTAAAAACTTTTCGAGAGATCTCCTCTAAATCACTGGTATGACTGTCGAAATCGTGAGCATCAGCATGTAGGTTCCAGATCCAAGTAGTAGTATCAGGGCCTTTAGCTATTGTTCTTGAGAAATGCCCAGGTTTAGCCCATTCCTCGAAAGACGTTTTTATGGGATCCCTATCTACAACAATTTTCACTTCTGGTTCCGGCGAACGAATAATCATTAAGTCCTCCTCTTTCCGGACAACACATACAAAGAGACCCGCCAACAGTAAAGTTTTATTGAACCTTTGAAAGATAGAAATTTTCTTTATGATTAGTTCCTTTCTTTACTATTTTCCATCTATCTATTTAATTTAGTTATTCACTAGAACAATTATGATATTGAAGTCAATCCGAGGCAAGTGTTCGGATCTATTATGACATAACGATTAGGTGCCTAACGGACCTTTTTTTTTTTAATCTTTTTCCAGCGTGACGAAAAACTATTTTTTTTGTGCAACCCAGTGTATTTATATCTGAATGTATATATCTGAATGCGTAAGTACCCATACGAATCTACTTCCATAAAAAATTGGAGAACTTTACTATAAATCTACAAATCACAAGATCATTCAGTAGAATGAAATGCATTAGAATTACTAAGATCTATTCCGATATGTTATCTATATTGAAATTTCTTATTCGAAACTATCTTTTATTAGTTTTATTCTATATTGTATATGGATCATTTATTATATGGATCATTTATCCCTATGAAATCCAATACAATGATTTTAGATTTTAGAAGTGGGGATATAATGAAACTCTTGATTGGGCCTTTTCATGGGAACAATCTATTTTATTTAATTGATGGATCCAACAAAACAACCAATTTTAATGAATAAAAAAAAAAAGAGTGGTCTTATTCAAATTCGAAACGTCCCGTGATCTTCAACCAATTATGTGCTTCAATATAATTACCCGGACTAAGAGCTATAGCTTGTTTCCAATACTCAGCAGCTTGATCGAACCAAGCCTCCGCAATTTCCGAATTCCCCTGTAAAATGGCCTGCTCTCCCCGGTCAGAATAGGTCTTTCCTTTCTTTAGAACCGTATTTGAGAGTTTCCTACCTCATACGGCTCGGCAATCGATTCTTTTTTTTTTGCTGGCGTCCCCCATCTTGAATTAATATGCTAACTAAATTAGATATTAGATTTGTCATAAATCTATCTTCATTTTTCCTGGGTTAACCAGAACAAAACAAGTCAATTACACAAGTTTCAAACTAAAATTTTGATCAAAAAAATAATAAGTTTTATCTTTTATCCCACCTTCAGAAGAATGAAGCATAAATAGCCTCCTATAGCGTTAGAATTTTCTGAAAGGTAACTATCTCGGTTTCATATCATATATGATATTAATATATCATTTATGAAATTAATATAGAATCTTTGAAAAAGACTTTTCTACATAAGAAAAAAGGACTTACTATCTTTGGGATCCGATGCTACACCGCTGCTCAATACTTTAGTGGATCAACTCTATTACATACGTTGATTTCTAACCTAACCCTTAGTCCATATTATGGCATAAGATAAGTAGGCAAAGCAGTTCTTAACTCTATCGACCTCATACTAATTGATCTTTACGGTGCTTTCTCTATCAATTCAATTCTTTATCCATAGAGTATAATATATATAGGCTGTACTGTACCTATTTCTTCCTATTTCGGTTCTCGTGAAGTCTCTTTACTTGCTACAGCTGATAAGAATCGTTGCTTTGGGCAATGCATATGTAGAAAGCCTATTTTTTTTAGTATTAGTCGATTGGATCTTTTTTTCCCTTTTTCTATAGTGGGGATAGTCGCACGTAATGACAGATCACGGCCATATTATTAAAAGCTTGCGGTAAGAATGGGTTTCGTTCTAGTGCCCGGAAATAATATTCCAAAGCTTTTGTATGCTCTCCGTTACTTGTGTGTATAAGGCCTATGTTATAGAGTATATAACTTCGATCATAAGGATCAATTTCTGGTCGCATAGCTTCATAATAATTTTGTAAAGCTTCCGCATAATTTCCTTCGGATTGAGCCAACATCCGTTACGGTCGTTCATTCTAATCAAAGAATCCCCGTTTCAGAACCGTACGTGAGATTTTCATTTCATACGGCTCCTCCCTTCTGTGCATAATACTAAGGGGAATAATCCATGGATTCAAAATTTCACTATTCTCATTATGAACTAACAGGAGCTAGTATTTTTACAAGAAATCTCTAGCCAGCCTTCCCGCAAGAGGTTTTTCTTAACACTAATCATATTAGTGCTAGATGTAAATGGTAACTCCAACAATTTCTTTGTGTCCAACGCTCCTTATTTCCCGGAATTAGTCACTTCAACGATCTTTGATGGTTATATGGGTATCCAAAGTACGAACGAGATGGATGTTTGTTGTCCCAACCACTCTTGTAAGCCCCGATACCTAGAAGGAAAGGGGTAATTTCTAACAAAGTTTTCGTGTTGTTGATTCCTAGATGTAGTGCTTCTTCCCCAATGCTGCCTATTGGTACTAGTGGAATAGGATTGACCATAATCCAGAATCCATAGGTGTAACCTTTCGCTCAATACTCAAATTGACAATTCAAATATCTGAGGCTGCATCGATCGAGGATACACGACAGAAGGAATTGTTCTATTTTCAGACATCACCTTCACCAAGCGCGAGTTTATTTCCAAAAATGGGTTCTTTCTATCCCGAACCGCGCCCCTTATCTTTCTCGTAATACTGAGCGAGAACTAGACTAAAAAAAAAAGAATCAAATCGCACCATCTCTGTAATAGGTAAATGCCCTTTTTTCTCCGGAAGTAGTCGGAATTATTCGTAATAAGATATTGGCTACAATTGAAGAGGTCTTATCAATAAAATTTGCATTTATCCGAGATCTAGGCATAATTTACAATCCATTCTATAAATTTGCATTTCCCCTAGTCAGGAAAATGATCCCACAAAAAGGAATTGAATTGTACAGTACGAAATAACATAAAAATGGGATCATTCAAAAAAAAGGGATGTGGACCTTCTGCTCAAACTTTCCCCTTTTGTTTGAATTGGACAAGAAGAGATATGAAATATTTGAATCAAGTTGGATTTTTTTCTATATACTAACTATTACAATTTCATCTAACTTGAATAACGAATAACCCAACCAAGGACTTTCTTTTACTGCGGATTCTGATAACTTGAAAAGTTTGGATTTGGTTATGATCCAAAGAGGAAAAAGAATGAAATATTCATGGACTAAATAGAATAAGGTAAGCATCGGCCGTATACCCGTACTCCAATAATATGAATGATTCGTTATTCACTAAGTTTGTGGTCAATAATAAAAAAGATTATGTAGGAGAGATGGCCGAGTGGTTCAAGGCGTAGCATTGGAACTGCTATGTAGGCTTTTGTTTACCGAGGGTTCGAATCCCTCTCTTTCCGTTTCGTTTCTCTTAATTCACCAACGTTACTGAGCACAATGGATCAAATCAACTAATATTTGATATTACCCTTTCAGTAAGAAAAATTTTATTTTATATAAATTCTCTATTTCAAATTACATTATTGCACTGTGATATGTGGTACGTAACGTAAAATACAAATACCAGAAAAAAGCAAAAAATAAAAAATTCTCTGAACTTTTTTTGTTATTTTCATCAAGTCTGACGGGAATAATATTCTACGACTAACAATTCATTTATTTTCAAACCGATCCATTTACTATCTATTGTTTGATTTACTAATCCTTTATATTGGAATGAGTCAAAAGTCAAATGTTTTGGCAATTCCTCGCGAGGGGATAAAGAAATTAAATTTTGAATCAGAGCTTTCGATCTTTGTTTATCTTTCGTAGTAATAATATCCCTAGGTTTGCAACGATAACTTGGTATATCCACTATACGACCATTAACTAAAATATGTCTATGGTTAACTAATTGCCTAGCTCCGGGAATGGTCGAAGCCATACCCAATCGGAAGAGTATGTTATCCAAACGCATTTCAAGTAATTGTAGTAAAACCTGACCTGTTGACCCTTTGGCTTTTCCGGCGATATGCACATATCTAAGTAATTGTCGTTCTGTCAGACCATAATGAAAACGTAATTTCTGTTTTTCTTCTAGACGAATACGATATTGTGATCTTTTCCCGGAACGCAATTGGTTTTTAAGATCACCTCTAGATCTAGGTTTTTTACTAGTTAGTCCTGGTAAAGCTCCCAGACGGCGTATTTTTTTGAAACGAGGCCCTCGGTAACGAGACATAAAAACTCCTTTTTATTTTATTAAAATTGTATTTTTCAGAAGAAATCTAAATTAAGACGGAACTAAGGCGAAAGGATAAACAAAGCTAAATCTATTGAAGTACTACAAACAAAGTAGAAAAAGTAAAGTAGATTAAAATAAATTGTATCAATATCCAGATTTTTGTATATATAGGAAATTGAGTTGAGGCTACGTTTTATGATTTGTTCTGTAGAGATCTAATGAATCCTATTTATTTTTATGCAAGTTACCGCGGCATAACAGAATAGATAGATCGGTAATCCGACATTTTTTCTTTTTGGAAAGGGAGAGTAGAGATTATCGATTGTGGAAAAATTGATAGAGAAAAAGCCGGCTATCGGAGTCGAACCGATGACCATCGCATTACAAATGCGATGCTCTAACCTCTGAGCTAAGCGGGCTTACATAATAGAACATTTACATATACATAACATATACATAATAGAACATAACAAAAGATAAGTATATAAGAATTGAGGAAAGTATCCAATCTTAACTATTAGCGGATCTTACCTATTAGGTATTAATATCAACGATATTGAATATTAACTATAACTAAAATAACTCATAGCTCTAGAGCATAGTAAATTATGATATAACTAATGACTAAATAGAAAATCTGACTAATATAGAATTTTCTTCCTCGAAATTCTATTTTCTAATAGAATAGAAATAGATAACTAACTTTCTAAGAAAAGAAAAATAGATGACTGATTAGTATATGATTAGTATATGACTAATTTAATTGGTAGTCCATAAAAAATTCGAATTTGGATTCTATCATCAGAAATTGAATTCTTTTTTTTCGAATTTTTTATTAATTTACTAATTATTAATTTATTCTAATTAGTAAATTTATAATTTAGAATAATAATTCTAGCGGTTATACCGAATTGGTCCCAAAAAAGGATCGAGATACATTCGAAATTGGAATGAGCGGTTCCTCTGGTTTGATTTGATTCGGAAGAAGAAAAAAGATAGAATGAAATAAAGAAGAATGAATATCGAACCTTGCACTATTCAAAAATACACTGTAAAAATAAAAAGCAGAAAGAAACATATATATGTGGGATATATCTATCCATATTGAATTGCGGATACATCAATGATACAATTATTTCTGATTCAAACAAAGTTCATCCAATAGAGATGAACTGCTGAGGGATAGCAAAAGAATAAAAAAAGCAGCATAGACCTTTTGATATAGAAATTTTTATCTAACGAATTTCACAATTTCAAAATAAATGAAAGAACAGAAATGGATAGAATTCCAATTGGATCTTGATATCAAAAAAGGGGGGATATGGCGAAATTGGTAGACGCTACGGACTTGATTGAATTGAGCCTTAGTATGGAAACCTGCTAAGTGGTAACTTCCAAATTCAGAGAAACCCTGGAATAAAAAATGGGCAATCCTGAGCCAAATCCTTAGGATTTTTAAAATTAGAAAAAAAAAAAAGGATAGGTGCAGAGACTCAACGGAAGCTATTCTAACGAATAAAGTTGACTACGTTTCGTTGGTAGCGGGAATCCATCTATCAAAAAATTACGGAGGGAATGGTCCTATATACCTAATACGTACGTATACATATTGACATATTAAATGATTAATCATGACCCAAATCCATATTAATATTATTCATAACATAATCATAACATAATATCATTATCATAACAGAATAATTCATATTTAAATATATAATAAAATAAAATATAAATATAATTATTAAAAATTATTATTATTAAATTTTTAAATAAGTATAATTAAATAAGTATTAAGTATAATAAAATAAGTATAATGTTGAATAGATATAATTTATTTATATAAATATAATTTATTTATATAAAATTATAAATATAATTATGTTACAAATTATTATATTATAAACTATAAACATTTAAAATATTTTAAATATGAAATTAAATATATAAAAAGAAAAAATAT